GTATCCAGATAGCTAGAATATCCGACTTCTCTTTTTTTGCCGGTTCTATTCGGAATAGCCCTGGCTGTGCTCTATCAAAAGATAATTTCTATTCAATGCATGAAGTAGGATCATTTTATGATAATTCCCTATCGACAACATATCTAAATAAACATATCTAAATAATAGATATCTGTGTAACAATTTATGTTCTGGGGTTTACATATACTCATATGTTTTGTTATAATTGAAGCGGAGAAATATTTTTTGATTGAAAAAATGAATACTGATTGGTTCGGTCTCCATTTTTATTTTCTTATGTCATTAGGAAAACACAATTTGAAATTCAAATCCCAGAATCGTTCATGAATTCGAACTAAGGAGTCAATAGTTAATGGTTCAAATTTATTGGCTGAAAATACACAATGCTAAAAACATTCTCTCGATTTTCTATTGAGCAATCAAATGTGTATTTTCAGATACTATACAATAAATTAAAGGGGTGGATCAAATACAACCAAAAGGGGGTTTGGAAGAAAAGTATTTTTGTATCATTTTGGCGGCATGGCCGAGTGGTAAGGCGGGGGACTGCAAATCCTTTTTCCCCAGTTCAAATCCGGGTGTCGCCTGATTACCAAAAACTCGAAATCTCTTCTTCTTTTCTGTTCTTCTGATAGAACTCGAAAAAATGCTTCCTCCGTAGAAGCATAGGAAACGGGTTGTTAATACTTTGTTTGATTCTAAGTATGTGGTCTAAAGGTTTTCTAAAAGAAAAGATTGTAAAGCCCCGTTCGCATCTAGGATTCAAGGAAATATTCGAATCTACTGGTAGAGGGGTTATCAAGACTTCGCGATTCCCTTCTATTACTAAGGAAGTGGCTAATGACTGGATCTTGAATCAAATTGTAAAGCCTGGAAATTCAATTAATAGTTTGGGGAGGGGTCGGAAGTTGCTTTATATAAGACGGACTTGCGAGAATCTCTGAGTGCTCAGGTATCCAATCAATATTAGATTGGATGAATAATTGACTTTTCTAGAAAAGAGAGTAAAAAGAAATGCTTTCTTTTCGGTAACGCCTACCCAAGCCCCCTGTTTCGCAGGGATAGTCGGAAAAGGGGGTACGGATTCGATCAAATGGGGAAATAGAGATCTGTAATAGATAGTGATTTCTCGTTTTTAGTGATTTCCCCCCTTCTGTTTTTACTTAGAATGTAAACAAAACAAAAAAAGAATAGACCTTATTATTCTTATTCCTACATGTTCCCATTTCCTTGAGATGTTACTATGTATTTTGCTTGTGTTTTTAATCTTTCCTGATTCGAAATCATAATCGATTTATTGGATTGCTTTCTCAAAAGTGTTCGGTCAGAACCCCTTTTTGACTCTGCGGCATTGATTTCACTATTATTAGTGAGGAATAATGGAATAATTCCTTCGTATTTATAGAGATAGGGGACATAATGCACATGGATATAGTCAGTCTCGCTTGGGCTGCTTTAATGGTAGTCTTTACATTTTCCCTTTCACTCGTAGTGTGGGGAAGAAGTGGGCTCTAGAAGTACTACTAATTGAGTTCAGGAATCAAAAATAAAACCGTATCGATTGTTTTATAGATCGTTCTGCAACGCATTTGATTTGAAACTATTTCAAATCAAAATCTCTGAATTTGGAATCTCATTGGACTCCAATCGAGTAATCTATGATATGAATCATACTCTTTCAATTTTCAATTAAAGAGATATTTCATCGATTCCTGCCCTTGTATTTCGAAAAGAAAGGGATTCAGATGATTGGAAATTTATTCCAACCTCAAATTCTTCCGAAATTTTCTATTTCAATCAACGGGAATGGGCTCTTACTATTTTTATAGATGGATACTGAGGAAGACGGACCCCCTTTTTTATTTGTTTCCCTCTTTACTCTTCAAAGAAGAAGTCGTTTTGTTACGTGTATACGCACTTTCTAGGAGAAATGATATAGGGATGGTGGTTGTCTAACGAGAGACTGGGCAATAATAAGATCTTGACTGGGGCGAGGCATGGGCATTTACCCTTTGTTTTCTAATTTGAGAAAGGCGATTTTTGCTTTCTCGACTTATTTCATATCAGGGTTTGGGCATTAAAAATAGGCAAAGTTTCCCCTTGCTTATTAGTTAATAGTATGGTAGAAAGATGCATCTTTCTACCATACTATCTATCTCTTAGAAAACTGCTGATTATAGTGCGCTCGTTTCATTTAAGTTAAGACGTAAAATTGGAATCCTTTTCATTTGACTTCGTCAATTTTTGATAAGAACTCAGAAGGAAAGTTTAATTCAAATGAATTTGAAAATTCATTTGAATTAATCATTTTGGCTGACTGTTTTTACGTAAATGATAAGCAGAAAGGCGGTAGGAACTAGAATGAATAGTGCAGTAGCAATAAATGCAAGAATATTTACTTCCATAATCTCATCGGTTTTTTTACTTCGCAATAACTCGGGATTTAATCCCCTAGAGATGATAAATCTTTCGGCTGTAA